ACTCATATAAGCAAAAAATCTCAAATACCCGTTATCATGAGACATATAATTATCACTATAAATAAGAACCAAAATTCCAACAGTAGTGATTAGTATTGACATAATAGAAGTAAGTGGATCGATCAAGTATCCGAATTCTAACGAAAAATCATTATTAATAATCCAAGACCATACATATTGATAGACAGAACTACTATTTATTTGCTGAATAGAAAGATTCATGGAAAAAATCATGACTATACTTAACAACAAAACGCTCTGAAAAGCCCACATACGGCGAAGACTTTTTGTTGCCGTCGGAAAAAGAAGAAGTCCCAACCCTATTAACATAGGAACTGGAAGTGGAAGAAAAGGTATTATCCACGCATATTGATATGTCTGTTCCATAAAAAAAGTTTTTTATTCTTAATTAATTGTTTCCGATTCACCGGATCTTACCTTTCGAAAAAGTCAATAAAAAATCAAGATATGCACTAACTGATTTAAGAAGTTTATATTAGTATTTATTAATATTAATTATTCTGAGTCTTTTCAAAACCGTTCAAATATTCAAAAAAGAAGTTACAATTGGTCAAATGATATGACCAAGTGACATATAAAAAAACGAACACTTATAATAGGAAAATAAAAATATAATAATTTATCGTAATCGTAATCAAAATTTATATTCATAGAGCAAGGATAAAAATTTAGCCTAAAAAGAGTACTTGATGCTGATACGAATTATAAGATTAACTAAGGTCATCGGTCTAATGAAAAACTCTTGATTTTAGTTAGTTTATTTCAATTCATTAACTAATTTTCAATTAATTAACTAATTCATTATGGGATTGATTGTTTTCCATTTCAATCAAAACAATTTATTAGTAAAGTTTAGAAAAATATGGAACTAAAATGAACTTTTTAGCGAGAAAGGATCAAAAATGACTGAGATCCTTTTTTATCAAACCACGTATCTTTTAACAGATTTATTACTAGTCTCATTCGAATTTTAAAATTGAATTTCGTTGTATTTTTTTCTAGTTTGACTATCTATTTATTAGTCAAAAGTACAATCCTGGTATTTTATTAGATGTAAATCAAGTATAGAATGCCGAAAATAAAGGTCTTTTAGATTCTTTTTTTTTTTTTTAGTTTGATTTGATTTCTATGACATGCAGATTCTAAAGATATAACTTTGAGAGATAAACAACGCGAACTAATAGTTCCAAACCAAAAATTTTTGGTTTTACGGAATATTTTGTTATTTCGAGTCATTTTTGATCCAGTTTTCATGGATCTTTGACATATCTATATTTCTTTTTTATGAAGAGAATATTATATTATTTAGAGAAAAAATAGATAATGAATAAGAATAATAATAGAACAATAGATGTCTTTCACATCCAACTATAACAATGAGTAACTTCTTCATTTTTAAATGGCAGTTCCAAAAAAACGTACTTCGATATCAAAAAAGCGTATTCGTAAAAATATTTGGAAAATGAAAGGATTTTGGGCGTCGTTAAAAGCTTTGTCATTAGGGAAATCTCTTTCTACCGGGAATTCAAAAAGTTTTTTTGTACGACAAACAAATAAGTCCTAAAATATTGGAATAATGGAAATGCATTTGATTCAAAAAATTGGATCAGTAATTTGTTAATATAAAATCTTTGTATGTTTTCACTCATATTTTGGTGGTGGGGAGTCTTTTTTTCCCCATCGACCTTTACAATTCCAATAAATAAAATTTTTTATCTTTTTCGGGAAGGGCAGATTGTTGAAACTAATGGATTCCATGTTAAAAACTAACTTCTTAATTTATTGCATTTACCATATGTAATGGATTTACCATATATCTCCAATTTTCAGATCATCAATAAAAGAATCAATAAAAGAACTTGATTGTTGAGATATTATTATATTATGTACAAGTGTCCATTTGCAGTACTCCAAATACAAAATAGTTTTAGATTCATTGAGAAAATTGCTTTTTTGTTTCAAATTTATGATTATGAAATCAGATAAACCAGAAATAATGACATGACAATAAGCGTAAAAAATGAAAAAAAGTTTTTTTATTCTAGCGAGAGATTTATATAGCTGCAAGAGTTCGATTTTAGAATCGCATAAACTACGTAAAAAGCCCTAAGATAAATGGACACTTAAAGGAAAATAAATGAAACTAATGAATCTTCAAATTGACTTTTGAACTCATTTTTTTTTTATCAATTTAATTTTTACTAAAAAAACATATTTGATTGAATTGACTTGTTCAATCTCGACTATTGAATATAAATAGGCTATTATGAATTCGAGCAAGCCGCTATGGTGAAATCGGTAGACACGCTGCTCTTAGGAAGCAGTGCTAGAGCATCTCGGTTCGAGTCCGAGTGGCGGCATGCCATCTTCTAAACGAGATCCAATAGATCCTATAATAAAAATAAATTAAATTCCCAATAATTAATATTAATATGGGGGATCCCCACCTTTTTTCTTTTTTATGATATTTTCAACTTTAGAGCATATATTAAATCATATTTCCTTTTCTATTGTTTCAATTGTGATTATAATTCATTTGATAACCTTATTGGGCAATGAAATCATAAAACCATATGATTCGTCAGAAAAGGGGATGCTAGCTACTTTTTTATGTCTAACAGGATTATTAATCACTCGTTGGATTTATTCGGGCCATTTCCCACTAAGTGATTTATATGAATCATTAATTTTTCTTTCATGGAGTTTCTCCCTTATTCATATAGTGCCCTATTTAAAAAAACGAAAAAATTATTTAACCACAATAACTGCCTCAAGTACTATTTTTACCCAAGGCTTTGCTACGTCGGGTCTTTTAAATGAAATACATAAACCCACAATATTAATACCCGCTCTACAATCGGAGTGGTTAATAATGCACGTAAGTATGATGATATTGAGCTATGCGGCTCTTCTTTGTGGATCATTATTATCTGTAGCACTTCTAGTCATTACATTTAGAAAGATTTTTTATAGTTCTAAAAGTAATAATTTATTAAAATTAAATGAATCTTTTTCATTTGGTGAAATCCAATACAATAATGAAAGAAACAATATTTTTAAAAAAACTTCTTTTTTTTATGCTAAGAATTATTACAAGGCCCAATTGATTCAACAATTAGATTATTGGAGTTATCGTGTGATTAGCCTAGGATTTATCTTTTTAACCATAGGGATTCTTTCAGGAGCAGTATGGGCTAATGAAGCATGGGGATCATATTGGAGTTGGGATCCAAAGGAAACTTGGGCTTTTATTACTTGGATCGTATTCGCAATTTATTTGCATACTCGAACAAATAAAAATTTGCAGGGGACAAATTCCGCAATTGTGGCGACTCTAGGCTTTCTTATAATTTGGATATGCTATTTTGGGGTCAATCTATTAGGAATTGGGCTACATAGTTATGGTTCATTTACGTTAACCTCTAGTTAAATAAAAGAAAAGTTATTACGAATACAAACAGAGTGCAATACAGTGTATATAAAACACATTGTGTCAACCGGCGAGAACCGCGTGAATCAAGTAGTGTAGTGATTCACGCGGTTCTCGCAAAGACCAAGTATGTTGGGTGAAAATTTAAATTCATATTTTGTTTTTACTTTATTTAAAATTTAAGAGAATCAAAATCCTTCTTTTTTTTTTTCATTATCCAACCGACTCTTAAAAATCATAGGAGTTTTTTCTTTAAGAAACTTTAAGAAAACTATCTATAAAAATAATTAGATAGAATACCTTCAACCTTGTCAACTGATAGCGAAAGAACAAAATCGGGATACATACCAATACCTATTACAGGTAGAAAAATGGAGATGGAAACAAATAACTCGCGCGGTCCAGAATCAAAAACATAAGAATTTGGAGTATTAAATAATTTGTATCCATAGAACATCTGCCGTGACATAGATAATAAATAAATAGGAGTTAATATCATTCCAATTGCCATTACAAAAGTGATAGCTATTTTGGGCAGTAAAAGATATTTTTGGCTGGTAATTAGTCCTAAAAAGACTATAACTTCTGCAACAAAACCACTCATACCCGGTAATGCAAGGGAAGCCATGGAAAAGCTACTGAACATCGTAAATATTTTTGGCATGGGGATAGCTACTCCGCCCATTTCGTCGAGATAAACAAGGCGTATTCTATCATAACTCGTTCCTGCCAAGAAAAAAAGTGCAGCACCAATAAAGCCATGAGATATTATTTGTAATATAGCTCCATTGAGTCCCGTATCGGTTATAGAAGCAATTCCTATAAGTATGAAACCCATATGAGATACGGAGGAATAGGCTATTCTTTTTTTTAAATTACGTTGGCCGGGAGATGTTGAAGCTGCATAGATTATTTGTATTGTGCCTACTATCATCAACCAAGGAGAAAATATAGAATGAGCGTGTGGTAATAATTCCATATTAATCCGAATCAATCCATACGCTCCCATTTTTAATAAAATTCCGGCTAGAAGCATACAAGTACTGTAATGCGCCTCTCCGTGGGTATCTGGTAACCATGTATGTAGCGGTAGAATCGGTGATTTGACAGCAAAAGCAATAAAAAATCCAATATAGAATATTATTTCCAAAGCCACAGGATACGACTGATTAACTGATGTTTCAAAATTTAATGTTGGCTCATTAGAACCATATAAACCGATACCCAGAACTCCCATTAAGAGAAAAATGGAGCCCCCCGCCGTGTACAAAATAAATTTTGTGGCTGAGTAGAGACGTTTCTTTCCTCCCCACATGGCTAAAAGTAGATAGACCGGAATTAATTCTAATTCCCACATGATGAAAAAAAGTAAAAGGTCCCGAGAAGAAAATGATCCTATTTGACCACTGTACATTGCTAACATCAAGAAATGGAATAATCGAGAATCCCGAGTAATAGGCCAGGCCGCTAAGGTAGCTAAAGTAGTGATAAATCCTGTTAATAAAACGGGGCCTATGGACAGTCCATCTATTCCTAATTTCCAACGGAAATCAAAAAAACTGATCCATTTATAGTCGTCTACTAGTTGGATTAATGGATCGTCCAATTGGAAATGATAACAGAATGCATAGGTTGTTAGAAGAAGTTCTAGCATGCATATACATATAGTATACCACCTAATTACCCTATTTCCTTTATGGGGAAGAAAGAAAATTAAGGAACCCGCAAATATTGGTAAGACTACAATTATTGTTAACCAAGGAAATTTGTTCGTGGTAAAGACAAGATACGCTTGGACCAAAAAAACCAGTGCCAAAAAATCAAATATTTTTTGGCACTGGTTTTGGCGATAAAAAAAAAATGGACTCGGGTTTCTGTAACGTATTAATAAGCTATACCCATGCTGCGGGTTGTTTCATGCCATAAATAAACTCGAACACTCAAGAAATCTGTTGGGCAGGCGGATTCACATCTCTTACAACCGACACAATCCTCCGTTCTTGGAGCAGATGCTATTTGTTTGGCTTTACATCCATCCCAGGGTATCATTTCTAATACATCCGTGGGACAGGCTCGGACACATTGAGTACACCCGATACATGTATCATAAATCTTTACTGAATGCGACATTGGATCTATCCATTTTTGAACGTGATAAAGTTTCAATCTAGTAAATTGATAAATGAATTATATATTTAAATACTAGTACTAGATGAATCGATGAGTTCCTCGAGTTTTTTTATTAATCTACTTCTGGATTGACAGTGCCAAACTACTTTGATTTATTATCTTTACTTTATTTTGTGATAACACGATCATACCTTACGTGGCAGACATGCTAATTTGAATTAATTTTTTAAATTTTAATTGATGAAAATTCTAATTTATTTTATATTATAAAAAAGTATTACTTATTCAACAAATTAGATTGATTTATACGAGTTGATTTTCTGTTACGATAAATTGATGAAACAATAGCGAGTCCAATAGCAGCTTCAGCAGCTGCAATAGCTATAACAAAAATGGAGAAAATGGCTCCTTTTAATTGACGACTATCAAAAAAATCAGAAAATGTTACAAAATTGAGATTAACGGCATTTAATATAAGCTCAAGACACATAAGCGCCCTAACCATATTTCGACTTGTAATCAATCCATATAGACCGACAGAAAATAAATAGGCACTCAAAACAAGTACATGTTCGAGCATCATCAACCAACTCCTTATCAATCGCGATTCATTTCAATATGAACAACATTTTAACCGATTGGATTGACTAGTAACGATAACGAGTAATAGAATAGAATCTAGAATAAAGGAATATAGTGGGAATAGATCGAACTAATAAAGAATTTCTATTTTATATACAACGTCAAATAGAAAAAGAAAATGCATGTGATAGCTCATAAAAAGGTTTTTCCATTTCGTTTCGAAAGAGTATTATTGACGAGCTACAGCAATTGCGCCGATTAACGCAACTAAAAGAATTATTGAAATAAATTCAAACGGAAGAAAAAAATCTGTTGATAAATGAATCCCAATTTGTTGACTATTACTTATCAGATCTTGCTCGATAATCTGGTTTGCTTTTGCAGTCCAAATAATCCCGTACCATGACGTATCTGAAATAGTAGTAATTAGTGAAACAAAAATACTTGTACAGACCACAGAAGTTACTCCATCTCCCACGGTCCAAAGATGGAAATCTTTGGAATATTCTGAACCATTTATGAACATCACAGCAAAAATTATTAAAACATTTATGGCTCCTACGTAAATAAGGAGCTGCGCAGCGGCTACAAAATGTGAGTTCGATAGAATATAGAATAAAGATATACAAACAAAAACCAATCCCAACGAAAAGGCAGAATAAATGGGATTGGGAAGTAATACTACTCCTAGACCCCCTAATATAAGAGCCAATCCCAGAAAGACTAAAAGAAAATCATGTATTAGTCCAGGTAAATCCATTATATATAAAATAAGAGATAAATAAATCAAAATCTTTCATAACTTTATTGACCCGGTCAGGAAAAAGAGGTAACTCTACTTTTTTAGACTAGTTCTTAATTAATTCTTAATTAATTATTATTAAACTAGATCAAAACGAGTTCTTAAGTTTTTATTTCAGGCAAATTTAAAATTGTTCGAATTGTGTAATCGTCAATTACTGACATTGGTAACCGACCCAAAGCAATTTGATTATAATTCAATTCGTGACGATCATAAGTAGAAAGTTCATATTCTTCAGTCATTGATAAACAATTTGTTGGACAATACTCAACGCAATTACCACAAAATATACATATTCCGAAATCAATACTGTAATTAAGCAATCGTTTCTTTCTAATATCAGTTTCCAATTTCCAATCAACAACGGGTAGATCTATAGGACATACGCGAACACATACTTCACAAGCAATGCATTTATCAAATTCAAAGTGGATTCGGCCACGGAAACGTTCGGACGTGATCAATTTTTCGTAGGGGTATTGAATAGTTACAGGTAAACGATTCGCGTGTGATAAGGTAATCATGAAACCTTGAC